ATATATATGTATATATATATATATATACATACATGTACATATATATATATATATATATATATATATATATATATATACATGCACATATATATATATATATATATATATATATATATGTATATATGTATGCACATAGGTAGGCACATATATATATTAATCGAGAAGACTCGTAACAACATAATCGAGTTTTAAAAAAATAGATTAACAAACTTAATGAATAAAACAACCCACCGTGATCTATTGTAATTGTGATTGGTTGGTAGATATGATTCGAAATCCATTTCATCTTGTTGAGTTTAGTCCATGACCTTTAACAGGTTCAATGGGAGCGTTATTCTTAACTGTGGGGTTAGCTGGTTGATTTCATGGGTACTCATTGTTTACAATGGTTTTGGGGCTGGTTCTTGTCGCATTAACAATGTTGCAGTGATGACGCGATGTGATTCGTGAGGGTACCTTCCAAGGTTTCCATACTGGTAAAGTCGCTAAAGGACTGCGGTGAGGAATAATTTTATTTATTGTGTCGGAAGTTTGTTTCTTTTTTGCTTTCTTCTGAGCGTACTTTCATAGGAGCTTGGCTCCTTCTCCGGAATTAGGTTCTTGCTGGCCTCCGGCAGGAATTAACCCCCTTAATCCTTTTGAGGTCCCTTTGCTGAATACGGCGGTTTTGTTAGCGTCAGGTGTGACGGTTACTTGAGCGCATCATGCTTTGATGGAAGGTGATCGAATGAATGGGATTCAGGGGTTGATTGCCACTGTTGTTTTAGGGGTTTATTTCACTGTCTTGCAGGCTTGGGAGTATTATGAGGCCCCTTTTACTATTGCTGACGGGGCTTATGGTTCTACTTTTTTCGTAGCCACTGGATTTCATGGGTTGCACGTGTTGATCGGAAGTACATTTTTGTTGGTATGTTTGGCCCGTGTGTGAATACAACACTTTTCTCCTAGCCATCATTTCGGTTTCGAGGCTGCGGCTTGATACTGACATTTTGTTGATGTCGTTTGGCTTTTTTTGTATCTATCTATTTACTGATGGGGTTGCTAGGGATAAAATAAGAGCCAGTTCCTTGAGTGGCTGAGATAAAATAAGCATTAGACTTTTAATCTAAGGACGGTATGAGTACCCTCTAGGTTTATAGGTAAGGCGGCATACTTTAAGTTAAAAGGATTGATTTGCATTCAATTAATAAGAGTATTATTCTTTGGCGCCAAAGACGGAGTAGTGGCATGTGGCAGAAAGCGAGAAATTTGCAGGCGGTTTCGGCCCGTTCTTTGATAGTGAAAGTCTGTCTCTGCTAGCGTTATAAGGGTGTGTGACCAGAAGCTGAAGTGTTAGAGCGTCTAGCTGTTAATTAGAAGGTTGTAGAATTAGAGACCCTACCTGGTCAGGGCGCGGTACTATGCCGGATCAACGGGCTGCATTGATGTTGCAGATCAGGAGATGTTGAATTTCTCTAGTGCCTATGACTAGTGTTTTACTGTGTAGTTTTGTGTCAGTGATTGTGTCCTTTGTCGTTATGACTTTGGCTTGAGTATTGGGCAAGCGGGTTGTGTTAGATCGGGAAAAAAGGTCTCCCTTTGAGTGTGGATTCGATCCAATGGGCTCTGCGCGGTTGCCTTTTTCCTTACGGTTTTTTCTATTGGCGGTGATTTTCTTGATTTTTGACGTTGAGATTGTTTTGTTGTTTCCTATCTTTATCGGTTGCTTCGAGGGTGTGAGAATGAGTGTGTTCTGAGGAGGGTTTATTTTTTTAATTATTTTAATCGTTGGTCTATTCCACGAGTGGAATGAGGGGTCTTTAGATTGAGCGGGGTAATCAAAGTAAAAATCTGGTTAGGAACAAAGTGGGGCTGCTAACTTTACTTTGGGTAGTTCGATTCTATCCCGGATTTTATGTTGCACTTTTTGCCTTATGGGTTTGGATTTTTGTGGTTAGTTGGTTTTGGGACCATTTTTTCGGTGTCTGCTAGACATTGATTGGGTGCCTGGGCTGGATTAGAGATTAACTTAATTGGGTTTGTCCCCATTTTGTTGTATCGGGGGATGTCTGTGGAGAGAGAGTCGACCATAAAGTATTTAGTTGTGCAGGCTTTGGGGTCTAGTTTGTTGTTGTTCGGTAGCTTGAGGGTCTTTGGGGAGTCCCAGGGCTGAGGGTTTGGAGAAGTAGGGGGTGTGAGCTTAAGATTAAGCTGCTTGGTTATCTTCTTTGGTTTAATGATAAAACTTGGAGTGTTTCCCTTTCATTTTTGGCTCCCTAGAGTAATGTCGGGTCTATCTTGATTCGGTTGCATAGTGTTGGCGACTTGGCAGAAGTTGGCTCCTATTTTCTTGATGGGGTGCCTGTTGGAGGGGGATGAGAAATCTAATCTGGTTGTTATGGCAGTAGTGCTAAGCTGTTTGTCCGCCCTTGCAGGAGGTGTAGGGGGGTTGAATCAGACTCAGTTCCGGGCTCTGTTAGCTTACTCTTCAATTGTCCACCTTGGGTGGTTGACTTATTGCTTGACCTGCCATCAGGGGGCTTTGAAATTATACTTATTTGTATATGTTGTGACTTCGGTTATGATTTTTGGGATCTTGCTGACGGTTGAAATAAACACTTTTGGTAGTGTTAAAAAGCTTAGTTCAGAGAAGCTGATGACTTCCATTGTAATGACGGTGATTCTGTTGTCTCTTGCTGGGATGCCTCCTCTGTTAGGATTTTCTTCTAAGTGGGTGGCTATTAATTGTGGGGTTTATTTGGGTTCTAGGTTGTTGGGAATCGGTGTTTTGGTCGTAGGTTCCCTCATGAGATTATTTTACTATTTAAGATTATGTTACTTGTTTATCTTCTCTCTATATGACTTAGGTCTAGAGAGATCTGGTAGGGAGAGATTTGCGGGTATGATGCGGGAATGATTTAAAGGTTACAGGTGAATATTCTTGTTTGTGATGATTGTAACATTCCTAGGAGGCCTGCCTATTGTTTGAAGTAGTGACTTTTGGCTTGGATTTTTTTATGCGTTGATTTTATTCTACGAATCATAAAGATATTGGTACTCTATATATTATGTTTGGTGTGTGATCTGGTTTAGTCGGGACTGCTTTGAGGCTCTTGATTCGAGCTGAACTTGGACAGCCAGGAGCTCTTTTAGGTGATGATCAACTTTATAATGTGATCGTTACTGCGCATGCATTTGTGATAATTTTTTTCTTGGTGATGCCTATGATGATTGGGGGATTCGGTAATTGGTTGGTTCCTTTAATGTTGGGGGCTCCTGATATGGCGTTCCCGCGGTTGAATAATATAAGTTTTTGGTTGCTTCCGCCTTCGTTGACTTTGTTGCTTGCTTCTTCTGCTGTTGAGAGCGGTGTAGGGACAGGTTGAACGGTTTATCCTCCTTTGTCTGGGAACTTAGCTCATGCTGGGGGTTCTGTGGATCTAGCTATCTTCTCGTTACACTTAGCTGGTGTATCTTCTATTTTAGGTGCTGTAAATTTTATTACTACGATCATTAATATGCGGTGACAGGGGATGCAATTTGAGCGGTTGCCTCTCTTCGTGTGATCTGTGAAGATTACTGCTATTCTTTTATTGCTATCTTTGCCTGTTCTTGCTGGTGCAATTACTATGTTGTTAACCGATCGAAATTTTAATACATCTTTCTTTGATCCTGCCGGAGGTGGAGATCCTATTTTGTATCAGCATTTGTTTTGATTCTTTGGTCATCCTGAGGTTTATATTTTGATTTTACCTGGGTTTGGAATGATTTCTCATATTGTGAGTCATTACGCGTGTAAGAAAGAGACGTTTGGTACACTAGGGATGATTTATGCCATGTTGTCAATTGGTATTTTAGGGTTTATTGTGTGGGCCCATCATATGTTCACAGTAGGGATGGACGTGGATACGCGTGCTTATTTTACAGCTGCTACGATGATTATTGCGGTGCCTACGGGTATTAAGGTGTTTAGCTGATTGGCCACAATTCATGGAGCTCGAGTGAAGTATGAAACTCCTATATTATGAGCTTTAGGATTTATTTTCTTGTTTACAGTGGGTGGGTTAACTGGGATTGTTTTATCTAATTCTTCATTAGATATTGTTCTTCACGATACTTATTATGTTGTAGCTCATTTCCACTATGTGTTGTCAATGGGAGCGGTGTTCGCTTTATTTGGGGCTTTCAACTATTGATTCCCTTTGATTACAGGGTTAACTTTACATGAGCGGTGAACCAAGGCTCATTTTTTCATTATGTTCATTGGAGTAAACGTGACATTCTTCCCACAACATTTCTTAGGGTTAGCTGGAATACCACGACGATATTCGGATTATCCTGATTGTTATGTGAAGTGAAATGTCGTCTCTTCAATAGGGTCTATAATTTCATTTGTTGCTGTCCTTTATTTTATGATGATTGTGTGGGAGGCCTTTGTATCTCAGCGTGGGGTTCTTTGAAGAACACATTTAAGAACTGCTTTGGAGTGGGACAACGTTTTACCTGTCGATTTCCACAACTCAGCTGAGACGGGGGCTCTTGTTTTGAGTAGTGCTTCTCGATAGTAGATATGGCCTCATGAGGACAATTAGGATTTCAGGAAGCTGCGTCTCCGTTAATGGAACAGTTGATTTTTTTTCATGATCATGCGATAGTTGTGTTGGTTTTAATTATTAGTATAGTAGGGTATGGTGCTATATCATTAATGACTAATACTTACAAATCTCGTTTTACCTTAGAAGGACAGCAAATTGAAACAATTTGAACAATTGCGCCAGCACTTGTTTTGATTGTTTTGGCTTTGCCTTCGCTTCGGTTATTATATCTTCTTGATGAAGTTAATGCGTGTAATTTGACTATTAAAAGTGTTGGACATCAATGGTATTGAAGCTATGAATACTCGGACTTTTTAAACATTGAGTTTGATTCCTACATAGTTCCGACTAGAGATTTAAATGATGGTGACTTCCGTTTATTGGAAGTTGATAATCGAGCTGTCGTTCCAGTTGGAAGAGATGTTCGGGTGCTTGTTACTTCAGCGGATGTGATTCATTCTTGAACGGTACCATCCCTAGGTGTGAAAGCAGATGCGGTTCCAGGTCGACTGAATCAATTGAGATTTTATGTTAAATATCCTGGGGTGTTTTATGGACAGTGTTCTGAGATTTGTGGGGCTAATCATTCATTTATGCCTATTGTAGTGGAAGCCGTGGACGTGGAAGATTTTATGAATTGAGTCAATTCGTTGGTCGCGGCTTAATATAGGGAGCGGAAGAGTTAGTTAAATAAATAATACGAGGTTGTCAATCTTGAGTTACTAGTGTTTTAGTACTTTTCTATGCCTCAGTTAGCGCCTCTTAATTGAATTTTGTTGTTTTTTTTATTTTGGGCATGCCTTTTTGTTGTAATGAGGATTAATTGATGATATTCTTTAACACAGTATTCAGGGTTAAGCGATGAAGAATTAAAAGAGGGCTCAAAAAGAAATAGTTGAGCGTGATAGAATTAGGTAAGAATGTTAGTAGACATCTTTTCTTCATTTGATGACCATAACTCAGTTTTTTTGTCTGCTTATGTGTTTGTTTGAACAATTTCATTGGTTTTGTTGTTATCTTTCAATAGAGGTTATTGACTAAGAAATTCTCGATTTTCTCAAACTATTTTAACTCCTAAGTCGATTATTTTCTCGCAAATTTCTCGTTCTCTAGGAAAAAGCTTAGGGGGGTTTACAAGTTTGCTATCAGGGCTGTTTATTTTTTTGATTATTTTCAATTTGGCTGGGTTAATTCCCTATGTATTTAGTGCCACGAGCCATTTGGCTGTAACTTTAAGTCTTGGTTTTCCTTTGTGGTTGTCCTTAATTGTGTCAGGGGTAGCGCATAATCCTACTTCTGTTGCTGCTTCTTTATTGCCTGCAGGGGCTCCCGCAGCATTGAATCCTTTCTTAGTAATTGTAGAGACAGTAAGTATTTGTGTTCGTCCAATTACGTTATCGGTTCGGTTGGCTGCTAATATAAGTGCTGGTCATATCGTGCTTGGGTTAATTGGGGTTTATTTAAGGGCAAGTGTATTTGTATTTCCTGTAACGGCTATAGGAGTGCTGATTGGGGTTCAGGTGCTATATTTTATGTTTGAGATTGGTGTAGGTCTTATTCAGGCATATATTTTCTCTTTGTTAGTCACGCTATACTCTGACGAGCATCCTAAACAGTAATCTTGTAAGTATTACTCTTTAAAGTTACTACACCCCAAGGCATAAATATTGCCACCCTAACGTCTTCAGCGTTATGCTCTAGGAGATAAGCTATCGGAGTAGTATATTAGAAAAATGGCTCTCGCGGCAGTGAATAATATTACCGAAATTATAGTATTGATGTATTTGGATTGAAGGATTTGAGTGATTATTGATGTCTTGGTTGCTAGGTTTAGCGTCCCTTTCCCACCTAAGATTTCTAGCCATCCTTGATCAATCGACTTAGTTATGGTTTTTGCTCACATAAATGGTTTAATCATGTTTGGCTGGGTGGTGATCATTCTTAAGAATCATATCGTCGAGAAGAATGAGTTCATTAAGGAGCCTTCTGGGTTCTTAGTGATTTTAAGTTTTCAGATGTTGAGAGCGACTCATGCGCCTGCGAGGGTTACTGAGATAGTGAGGAGTTTATGAGTTAAAGGCAGGTAGATTGATTCATTGAAGTAAAAGAATATAGTTTGCAGCGCCAGACCTCCTGCAATGGCCGCTAGTGTAAGAGTGATGATTGGAGTAGTGACCACTCAATCTTCATCTGAGTTCTGCGTGAGCGGTAGATTTGATGACTCTTGTCACAATGTAACAAGGGAGAGGCGGATTGAGTATGCTGCTGTTATCCCTGTTGCTAGGAAGATTAGGATTAGCGCGACGCAGTTTGTGGGATTGTATAAGCAGGTTTCTAAAATCAGATCTTTTGAATAAAATCCTCTTAGGAATGGGGCTCCACAAAGAGCTAAGTTTGCAATATTGAGACAGGTAATGGTCAAAGGTATTTGTGATGCGAGGGCACCAAATGATCGAATGTCTTGCACATTTCTATTATTATGAATAATAGCTCCAGCGCATAAGAACAGCAGGGCTTTAAATAAAGCATGAGTATATAAATGGAAAAGAGTGAGGTTCCATGCGCCTAAGCCTAGGCTAAGTATTATTACTCCAAGCTGACTAAGGGTTGATAAGGCAATAATCTTCTTGAGATCATGTTCATGGTTTGCCCCAATTCCCGCTATGAGAAGTGTAATTGTTCCAATAAATAAGGCTAGGAAATTAAACAAAGGCCAGGCAGCAAGAAGATAATAGAATCGGATTAGGATAAAGATCCCTGCGGTAACTAGAGTTGAGGAGTGTACTAGGGCTGAGACTGGCGTGGGAGCTGCTATGGCAGCGGGGAGCCATGCGGAGAATGGGATCTGGGCACTTTTTGTTATTGCACCTACTATAATGCATAAACATAATCATGGAAACATAGATCTTTCTCAAATAAGCATTATGTTTCAGTTTGCTTCATTGGCGCAAATAGCGATGGAGATAAGGAGCAGGACATCACCAATCCGGTTTGCTAAGGCAGTAACCATCCCCGCAGCTAGAGATTTTATATTTTGGTAGTAAATAACTAGGGCAAATGAAACAATTCCAAGGCCATCTCATCCGAGAAGTAGGGAGATAATTCTTGGGACGAAAACTAGAATGTTTATCGATAGAACAAAGAGTATTACAAGTCATACGAACCGAGTGAGAAAAGGGTCGGCGGATATATAGCTAGAAGTGAAAAATATTACACAAGCAGAAATGAGGCAGACGACGCAGCTAAAACTTACTCTGATGGGGTCGAAAATAAAAGGAAATGTGATGGAGTAGGATCTATTAGATAGAATTTCTCATTCTAGGAGAATGATTTTATTTCTTAGTGTTAAGTAGATTAATAGTGGAAATATGAGAGCGAAGTAGGTGAAAAGGGTAATGGAACAAACAGATGAGAATTTTATTGATTTGAACATTGCTTAGTTAAACAGTTATTTAATCTTTAGATCCACACTCTAATGTTTTGTTTTAAACTAACCAAGCAGATGAGTCAATTGCAAACTAATTCTGGTTTCAAGATTAGGATGTTAACTGGAATAGCATGCGCGATCAGTAGTAGATTTTGTGATGGTTTAATTGAATTATATCTGTAAAGAAATGAAGGGGACCCCCCGTGTTGGGTGGAGGTATAAAGGAATAAGTTATATACGGCTCCGAGGAAAGTTATAATTATTATCGTTGTTAAGACCCAAGGGGATTTAAAGAAGACTACTGGAAATAGGAGAATTTCCCTTAGAAGGTTGATTGATGGTGGAGCGGCTATATTGATAACACAGAAAATGAATCATCATATAGAGATAGATGGAATAATCATTAGTATACCTTTACAGATATATAGACTTCGGGAGTGAACTTTCTCGTAGGAGTAATTGGCTAAGGAAAATAATGCGGAGGAACATAAACCATGAGCTACTATCATTGAAAGTCCTGCTTGGAAACCAAAGGATGATGCGGAAAAGACTCCTGCAAGTATGATCCTTATGTGTCCTACTGAGGAGTATGCAATCAAGGACTTTAGGTCCGTTTGTCGGAAACAAATAAAGCTAGTAATAACTCCCCCCCACAGTCCTAATGAGAATAAGAAACTATTGACGAAAGAGGTATTGATTTGTACTAGCTGAAACATGCGTAAGAGGCCGTAACCACCTAACTTTAGCAGGATCCCGGCAAGAATCATGGATCCTGCTACTGGGGCTTCTACATGAGCCTTAGGGAGTCATAAGTGAACTGTAAATATGGGGAGTTTAACCAGAAAAGCGGCTAAAGTTACCACGATTAGAATTTCTTTAAGTCAAGGTGTGTAGTTAAATGAAGTGTTTGCTATAAGGATCAGAGAGTTTGAACCTCATCTGGAGGATCAAAATAGGATTAGGATAAGTAAGGGTAGTGAGGCGGTAACTGTGTAAAGTACTATGTAGATTCCTGCCTGGAGTCGTTCGGGTTGGTAGCCCCAGCCGAGGATCAAAATTAATGTGGGGATTAATGAAGCTTCGAATGAAAAGTAAAATCAAATTAAGTTGGATGATATGAATACGATAAGCAGAATTAAGTTGAGGAGAGAGATTAAAAATCTAAAGTAGTTTACCTTATTATTTGTGTTTAGAACCCTTGTTTGTCTAGCAATTAATATCAAAATTGAGATTCATCAAGTAAGTGTAATAAGGGGTATGCTAAGACCATCGATTCATATATTTTGGGATATTTGAGTGTGGCTTAGTATGGGGGAATATAACATGAAAATTGAAAAGAAACAGCCTATTGAAAGGAATCATAGTCGGAGATATCAAAAGTTGAGTCGCTTGCTTGAAGGCAGAATAGCTAGCATGTTTATAAAAAGTATGTTTAACATTTATATGTGTTGAAACTTCTTACGTAATCATTACCATGAGTTCGAATTAAAGATACTAAAACCGCTAGGCTTAGTCTAGCCTCACAGGCGCCTAGGGTAATCAACCCTAGTCTAATGTAGCTCTCTGCGCTAGCAATTCTTAGCTTGGCTAGGAGTAAAAGAAATAATGACAGAGTAATGGCCTCTAGGGCTAGGAGCAACCTCAACAGATGTTTGTATTGGAAACAAACGGTTAAGATCGCTATCAATACTCCAAGGATTGCACATATTGTTAGAGTTGTTGTCATATCTGCAATGAAAGTTTAAGTTTAAATATCGGTCTTGTAAGTCGAAGAGTGAAATAGGATTTTCTCATTGCTATTAAGTTAACTAGTGAGTCGAACACTATGAAGTTGGTTTCAAATCAACTTTGCGCCGTGCTTTAACTTTTTATTAATCTAAAATCTTATCCCAAGCTAGCTGGGCTAAAGGGTTAAGGACATAATATGAGAAGTATAAAACCGTGAAGACTCGTCCAATAAATTCGTAAGGTGCTTCAACAGGGCGGGCACCAATCCATGTGAGAACTAGGAAAATACCTACTATAGTTCAGAATAAAACCTGACTTACCGGGTAGAAAGCGGTTGATCGAAATTTCCCAAGGTGAGTGAATGGCAAAATAAATAAAATGGCGATTGAAAGGACGAGAGCTACTACCCCACCAAGTTTTCTAGGAATTGAGCGAAGGATTGCATAAGCAAATAGAAAGTATCACTCTGGCTGGATGTGAACAGGAGTCACCAAAGGGTTAGCTGGAATAAAATTTTCAGGATCTCCCAAAAGTTGAGGTCTAAATAAGACTAAGAGTGTGAGCAAGAAAAGTAGGAGCACAAAGCCTACTAAATCTTTAAAAGTGTAGTAAGAATGGAATGGAATTTTATCTGAGTCTCTGTTAATTCCTAAAGGGTTGTTAGATCCAGTTTCGTGGAGGAACAAGAGATGAATTACTGTAAATGCTGCAATGGCAAAAGGAAGGATAAAATGTAATGTGAAAAATCGGGTTAGTGTTGCGTTATCAACTGCAAACCCCCCTCAGACTCATTGCACAAGATCTGGTCCAAGATAAGGGATAGCGGATAGAAGATTCGTAATTACCGTGGCTCCTCAGAAAGACATTTGCCCTCAAGGAAGAACATAACCTAGGAAAGCGGTTCCCATGGTTAAGAATATTAGAATAACTCCAATGTTTCATGTGTGGATGTTTATATAGGATCCATAGTAGATTCCACGACCTGCGTGAAGATAAAGGCAGATGAAGAATCATGAGGCACCATTAGCATGAAGGGCGCGTAAAAGTCATCCGTAGTTTACATCTCGTGTGATGTGGGCCACTGATGCAAATGCTAAGTCAATGTGAGCTGTATAGTGTATAGCTAGGAATAATCCGGTTACAATTTGAACTCCCAAACATAAGCCTAAAAGGGACCCAAAATTTCATCAGATAGAAAGATTCATAGGGGCTGGTAGATCAATTAATGAATTGTTTAATATTTTAAGTACTGGGTGATGCTTTCGAATTGGACTATGCATAAGGAGCTATGTTAGTTCATTGTAAGGTCGAAGGGGTCCTTGCTGATAGTAGCACACTTTTACTACTGCTAAAAGGTTTATCAGCAAAATTAATCCTAGTCCAATTAGTATGCTAATGTTGGATGAGGAAACTATTAGGATCCCTGTTTTTATGTTCTCAGAGAATTGGTCTAGTGAGGAGATATCATATAGAAATGATAAGTCCTTAGGTGTCAAAGTTCTTAATACAATTAATATAAAGATTGAAACTGTTATGATTCCAGTTAAGGACTTTAGGCTTGAGAATAATGTATTAGGTGCGAGGGCAGCTACATATACAAATATAACTAGCAATCCACCTACATAAATAAGAAATAAGACATATGAGAATCAAGAGGAGTATGTAAGACCTAGTAAAATACATCAGAACAAACTAATTATCATAATACAAAGTCCTAGACTAAGAGGCTGTATTATTATGGGTATTGAGAAGATTAGCGCGAGTAAAAGAGAGGAGATGATACAGACAGTCATTCAAGAAACCAGGTCAATCTGGGTCATTAGCTTCCAATGCTAGTATTTTTCTTAAACTACTTCTTGATTATAGTAAGAGGATTATTCCTATTACGAGGCAGAGCGCACTTAAGGCAACTGGGAGGAACCCCTTCCAGGTGAGGCCCATAAGTAGGTCATACCGGAATCGGGGAAGTGTTGCCCGGGCTCAAACAAAGAAAAAAGCGAAAAAGAGCGTCTTGGTAATTATGATGACGTCGTCGGTGAAGATAAGTCTACTTCCTCCAAAGAATAGGACTGCGGTGAGGAGTCTTATGAACAGGATGTTTGCGTACTCGGCTATGAAAATTAAAGCAAACCCCCCTCTCCCGTACTCAATATTAAATCCTGAGACTAGTTCTGATTCACCTTCTGCAAAATCGAAAGGTGCACGATTTGTTTCGGCAAGGCAGGAGACGAGTCACACTAGCGCAATGGGTGATAAAAGGAAGACGAATCAAATGAGTTCATTAAATGATTTGATCTCTAACAGGTTAAAGCTCTCTCTTGTAAATAAAGAGAAAAGTAGGATTAGCGCAAGTCTTACTTCGTAGGAAATAGTCTGGGCAATGGCGCGTAGAGCTCCTAATAGAGCATACTTTGAGTTAGAAGATCATCCGGCTAGCAAAGTGCCGTATACGTTTAGTCTGGATACGCAGAGAAAGAAGAGGATTCCTCACTTGATGAATCCTCTTGAGTTTTCTAGAGGGTTGAGTTGCCAAAGAATCAAGGCTAGAATCAGAGACAAAATAGGGGCAATAAAGTAAGGTGACTGATTTGCTAGGGAAGGTTTAGTTAGTTCTTTTGTTAGAAGTTTGGCGGCGTCCGCTAGGGGTTGAGGAAGCCCCATGATCCCGACCTTGTTGGGCCCTTTCCGAATTTGGAAGTACCCAAGACCTTTACGCTCTAACAGAGTAAAAAAAGCCACCGCTAGAAGAATACAGACGTAGGTGAAGATGGTGCTCACTGTGTATGTCAGCATTATTAAGAGAAGAAGATTAATTCTTCATATTTAGGGCTTAAACCTAATGCACTTTTTCTGCCACCTTAATTATGAGGTAAAAACTATTAGGTTTTTGTCTGTTGATCCTAAGTCAACTGCATTACTCTCTGCCAACCTCATAAAATCAAGTTAGATTATGATTCACTTTGTGATAAATTATTTATTTTAAGCGGTCCTTTCGTACTAGCCTAAATTTGTATTGATTAAAAGATAGAAACTGACCTGGCTTACGCCGGTCTGAACTCAGATCATGTAGGGAATTACTGGTCGAACAGACCAAACAAGAAAGCGGCTGCACCTTCTGGTTACCCTAGTCCAACATCGAGGTCACAATCTCTTCTTTCGATATGGACTCTCAAGAAGAATTATGCTGTTATCCCTGTGGTAACTCATTTTGCTGATCAGCACTGCTGGATCGATTTAATTCATAAATATTTCTAAGTAAGTTCAGGAAGCTGATGGGTGTTCCTTAATCGCCCCAATTAAAATCTTTAGCAAGCAAAATAAATTTATAAATATAGAAAAGATGCTCGTTAAGATTGAAGCTCAACAGGGTCTTCTCGTCTTTCTAGTAGATAAAGGCCTTTGCACCTTTAGGTTAATTTATATTGAGTATATATGAGACAGTTTTACTCTCGTCGGACCATTCATACTAGCCTCCAATTAAAAGGCAAATGATTATGCTACCTTTGCACGGTCAGGGTACCGCGGCCGTTAAAGTGATCACTGGGCAGGCCTGACTCTTAATGTTTTCTAAGAGACATGTTTTTGATAAACAGGCGGAGTAGTGTGTTTGCCGAGTTCCTTATATATATTTAAGTGTTGGTTGGTAAATAAACTTTTATTTTGTGAAAAAGATTATTAAATGTAAAAATACTTGTGAAAACATCAGTTATATAGTCAAGGAGTTTAGTTGTTCTATATGACTCAGTGGCGATCAAGGTTGATCAAATTGATTTTCTAATTAGTGTTTTATATTTTATAACAAAATTGGTGGTGGAAAATTTTATTCCTACTGTTAAAAAATTAATGATCTCGAGCCGTTGATATAACGGAAGCTTATCCTTCTGTTATTGAATCTTTCCTAAAGAAAGGAGATACTTTTATATCTTTTCTGAGTAACCAGCTATCTTTTAGTGCGGTAAGTATTTAGCATCTATTATGTAGTTAACAACAGTTTTGCAACATTGTGTTTATTCTACAGAGTAGCTCACGTAAAGTTCGGGTGATTTAAATTTAAAAGAGATTCTTGTCTTCCCATGATGCAAAAGGTACGAGGTTTTATCTCTACTATTGTTATTAGTGGTTTGTTCCCTCTCGGTACTTAAGTGTAGATTGTTTTTTCGGTCAACATTACTAAATGAATGAATGGTTTAAGTTATTTTTGAGTAGAAGATGATAAAATCTTAAAAAAATCTGAAATTGAAGCAGGTTAATATTTAACCATCAACTCAGTGTAAGCGAGTTATATTGTTTATACTATGCTTCATTCAGCTAAGGGCAACTTCCATTACTCTTACTATGTTACGACTTATCTCACTTTTCAGCGAGAGCGACGGGCGATGTGTGCACACCTCAGAGCCTTATTCATTCTTTTGTTCTTACTAGAATTACTTTTAAGTCCTCCTTTGTTAAAGTGTTTCAACTGAAAGTCCGTGTTTCAATTTAAAAATTGTAACCCATTTCCCTCTCCTTTATTGGCTGCACCTTGATCTGACGTCTATAAATAGTTTATTGTGGAGAACTACTGTTTTCTTAAAAGTTGTCTGACGACGACGGTATACAAACTAATTAAAAAGAAGTAAGGTCCTGCGCGGATTATCGATTATGGAACAGGTTCCCCTAATAGGGTTTGAGGTACCGCCAAGCTCTTTGGGTTTCAGAGGTAGCTCTGTAATTCCCTGGTGGTTGGTGATGAAAAATTTATATTACTAATAGCAGGGTATCTAATCCTGGTTTTGATTAGCAATTTCACAGCTTCTAGAAAATTAAGCTAGTTAGGAAATGATTCATATATGAATTCTACCTCTCTATGAAACGATTTAGCTTAGAATTGATCTATAACTGTCCTTTTTACCGACTCGTTTATAAATTTCCTTGTCTGTATAACCGCAGCTGCTGGCACAGACTTAGCCAAGAATAATATCTATTACTAAATCTAAATTTCTTTTATTTTTAATCTTCAATACTGGGTTAGCAAAGGTTAGTGTTATCGTGTGTTAAGATAATAATCCTTAAGGTGGTTTGCGGACAAATTTTAAATTTGATACAAATTACCTAGGCTTTGCCTTACTGATAGCAAACCATGTATTTTATAAAGATCTATTTATAAGGTAAGCTAGAGCCAAACTTAAATGATAAAGGGGCCTTCACCCATTTTCGGGGTATGAACCCGATAGCTTATATTTTAGCTTACTTTACCTTCATATTACGAGAGAAGCTAGTTGCTCCGTGAAAAGAGCTACAATCTTTCGCCTAAGTCTCGGCCATCTCGCAGTAAGCCTTAGAGATATTTTCTCACCTTCGAACTTGCAATTCAATATTGTTAAATCAACTATAAAGCCCAGAACCCAAACAATAAAGTTTAATTTAAGCTTTGAAGGCTGATGGTTTAATTTAACCTAGGATTCTCTGTAAGGAAAAGAGAGATCTTTTTCCTAAGAAATCAAAATTCTTCGTGCCAAACACACCCCCTCACAGTACCTTCTTTAGAAACATCTAATCTTACTGCTTGGAAGGCAGTTGTACAAAATATACTAAAAAGGTGAAAAAAAGTGGAATTTTTGATGAAGCCAGTTCACCCCTTTAGAACGAAAATCTAATGTGCAATTACACCTCAAAAACATTAATTTTGAAAGTATGATTTCAGCCTTTTGAAGAGGTTGAGGGGGGAAATTGGGGTAAAAAAAGGGGGGGGGTGTGTCTTTTTCTTTTTCCTTTAAAATTTGTTAAATAAAAAACTCATGGTTTTGTTGATGAGCTGGGAACCGGGAAGAATTTAAAAAAGAAAAAGAGAAATTAATGCAAAAAATTGGCTTACCTTGGTGATTTAGGTCAAAAAATTGGGTATAGTGCGGCAGGGAGGGTAAACAAGGGAGTGCATATAGGACACACACACACACATATATATATATATATATATATATATATATATGTATATATATATATATACACACATATATATATATATATAT